TAGCGTTTGGGCCCCTGAAAAAAGAAAGAAGAGAAATTGGGCCATGTTTCCCGAGAGAGGCCGCCTTCTCTCAGGCCAGCAGTCTTCTACTTTTAGTCGACTGTTCTATGACGGGCTTCCCTGTTTCCTGGGCTCTGCTCGCTCGTCTACGCTCCGACCCAGCAAGTAATAATTGAAAAACGATGTTTCCTTGCCTGCATTAAGATTTAAAACTTGTCGTCAAAAAAAAGGTAATCAATCAGAATCAAGAAAAAAAATGGAAATAGTGAATCAAGATCTAGATGGATACCTATCTATATGGAGAGAGATCTATCTATGAATCGATCTAGACTATCCTCTATCCGGATAGATATGTCCCTATGAGCGACTGCACTGATCTTTATATGTTTTGGCCACGTCCGTTTCCGCTCCGAAGAAGAAGGTTTGGATCTTTCAATCTTATGTCGTGAGGGATGTGACCTATGTTAGGTCCATAAGATACCACTGCTTTTGGTGTTCTATGATTCACCTCCGAATAATGAGTAGGTAGTTCGATCCTTTTTCTTTTTCTCTTCATAGTAAACTGATGGGGGGATGCGGAGCAATAGGTCGAATTACTATATAAAGAAGAGTTGTAAACTATAGGACTTCTTGTTCGAGTAGGAAGATTTAGGTTTTTCTCGTTCCTTCTCTTCGATAAGAATAGGGATTTGAAATGATACAAATTCCTCTTCATTCTGTTGTGCTCAGCGAAAGAACTTCCTAAGCATACTTTTTCGGATCCAAACTTCTTTGTTCTTTCTAAGTCTTCTTCTTGCATAGAAGAACGCAACTGTTGCAAAAACCGGGATTTTAGTAGTAGGCGGCATCCCCTCTTAGTTTTGAGTAGGCGGAACCATTCTGTTTTGGTTTTTCTCCACATTCTTACCGGGTGATCCAGGAATTTGCCTATGATTTTTTCAACTGATATTTCGATATAGAAAGATCTCCTTATTTCTTCACCGCGGGTTCTCGCATCATTTTCTTGAAAAGATATTATATCACCGTGGGACACTTTAAAATGATTAATGATTACCATTCCATTATTTACACAAACCCTTCGATGACTTATCGGCTGCCTTGCTTGAGGAATAGTTTCACGAAAATGGAGACGAACCGGAATAACGTCCGATCTTGTTTCTGGATTGAGCAGAAAAGGGATATATGAAGTTCGTTCTGTTCTTCTGTGCGTCTCTGTGATGGGTAAATCTCCATGAAAAAGGGGCAACTTTCGTGTAGTTTGTGATTGGATGTAACTGTTAAGATTTTCTCTCGAATAAATCTTTCTCTTAATAGATCTCTTCTTGTTCCTCAATCTTCGGAGAATACGGCGTTGTATTATTGTAAGTTCTCTGTTCCAAACATTTCCTAAAAGTAGACGACAAGTTTTAAATCTTAATGCAGGCAAGGCATATCTCGTTGAATCAGTCTTTTTCGCCACATCGCGTATAACGGGAATCGAACCCCCTCTGCTGCTGGCGGGCGGATGGAGAATATCCTACTTCGATCCAGCAACTTGTTAGGAGTAGGTTTTGTTTTAGCTTGCCCCTTTCTTATTATTAGTAAGATAGGTTTGGGCCCCTTTCCCCTTTTAATAAGAATAAGGTAAGCTTCCAAAGCTCCTTTCTTCAGCTGGTGCGCAGGAGCGCACTTTCGTTTTCCCCTTACTATACAAGGGGGTTTAATGAATAGAGATCTCCCGCCAGCAGTCTTCTCTTCCTATCACTTCACTTCGTTCGAGAAAGATGATCTCACCGGTCCAGGCGAAGGGGAAGGAAGGGATGGGTAGTCCGGGAACAACAACGGGAGAGGGCTCGTAGCCCCCTCTCTCCCTCTTCCCCACGCCTATTTGTTCCCCCAGCCCCGGAGAGATGCAGAACTCTTTTTTTTTAAAGATGAATAGATAGAGCCATGATACATTCCGGAATATTGAAAAGGTAAATAGACTCTTTTCGTCCCCTTTTCGATGCCTGCCGAGAACCTATGTGAATGTTTTGGAATGGGGATGTTCGCCTTTTGTAACAAGTAGACCGACGATACGGACTAATAGATGTTCCTACTCTTACCCGTAAGTAAGATCTATTCATAGTTGGTCAGTCCCCCCCCCTATTAGTAAAGCTTTACGGCTTCTCGCTTTTCATGAATGTGTCTCCCCCTCCGCTTATGTGAGTTTGACCCGCCTTTGACTCTGCTTGCTTCTGACTCCCTATGAGCCGTTTTACGACCTGACTTTTTCGGAGGGTCGGCGGGACATGGGGGCCTCAGCTCATGCATCGGTTTACCGAAATCACCTCTGCTATCCCACTTCCTTCTATTCAAAAGGCGAGCAGCCCTTAAACAAAAAGGCCCTAAGAGGGCTCTTCTTTATATATTACATAAGCCCTAAAGTAGGTAGCCCCGAAAGCCGAACTTAGCAACTTGTTAGGAGTAGGTTTTGTTTTAGCTTGCCCCTTTCTATGTTATTAGTAAAGCGCTAACGTGCCCCTACGTGAGCCTTATTAAATGAAAAAGGCCCCTTACTATACTATAGATAGGGTGTTAGCGCTTTAGTTTGATTAAGGGTTCTTTATCTTTGCCTTTGGGCTAGTGTGAAATGAAATCCTGATGCCAGCTGAGCTAGAATCATTCTTCAACCTTCGTCCCTTGGCACCTCACTCAAAAGACCTGCTTGACTTTCTTTACAGTAGTATGTTCACCTCTGATGCTCACCTTACTCGGCTATGCCCCTTGCTCATGCACACCTTGGAGATCCTGATCTACGACCACCCTTCTCTTCTCTACTCTAGTCCACCCGAGACCCATTCGGCAACCTAACCTAGTACGTCATAATTGATAAAGCCTTCCAGAAAGAACAGGGGACCTCTCCGCCTTACTCAATTTATAAAAGTGGTCGATCCACTTGTTCAGCAGTAAGGTTCTTATTTGATCTAGATCCTGCGCCAATTCAGATCTGTGTGGGTTTGGGTGCCGTGCAGGAAGGAAATGACCTTCACCTTGCTGCTATTGCCAATGATCTTGTTTTCCGGGTAGGTGTTCGTTCCTCCTCTTTCTTATTCCTTTTCCTCCAGATCGCCCCCTGTAAAGTAAAGAGCCTCGCCAAGATCTCTGCATCTCTGTCACTTCTGGAACTGTAAAAGGGTTGGGGGTCAAGATGAATCGGGAGCAGTCACTCTGCTTCAGTTTTTTATTTTGCTTCATTTGTTCTGAACTCTGCTAGCGTTAAGATATTATTCTCTTCCACTTCTGTTAGTTGCTCTGCCAGTCATGCTGTTCTCTTCCGAGGCGGTTTGCAATTTCACGAATTCGTCCCCGCCCCGGTAATCAATTTCTGCTTCTGGCTATATTCTTCCAAATCGGAGACCAGCTCCATTTGCAATGTCTTTCTGATTCATCGAAGGGTAATATTTGCTGAGTAGAATTTCCTTCCAAAGACCCTTCTGTACCGTAATTAGTCTCCAGTACTGCTTGGCCGCAAGCGCTTGACTTGCCCTGAAACCATTCCTGATATGCAGACCTCCTGCATCTCTCGGTTGAATGACTTCTTCCCATTTCACCAGGGTTCCAAACGTGGCCCTGACTTCCCACCCAGAGTCATTTCCTGATCATCTTATTTCATTCTTCTGGCCTTTGGGAATCGCTAGCAGGGAAGCTCTTTAGACTGGCGTGTGGCAAGTCGATTTTATTAGCTTGACCCTTTCTACAAAGGACAACCATCTATCTGTTGGCATATCTAATCTTAACAATAAGTGAATCTTTCTTCGAATCTTATTCCACCCAGTCTTTTTTCTCGAACTCCTTAGTTTGGATGGGGATTCAAAGGTGCTGGATCGGTTCCTTAGAGTCAAAAATGAGCTTGCCGAACCTTATAGTTTCCTCTGAGTTGCGGGATTAAACCTTGCCTTGCTCTTTCTTATTGATTTTTACCGCTTTACAGAAAAGGTTTATAGCCTAAAGAACCTAGCCCCTACCCCGACACACTCGCTCGCTTCCTCCTGTTATCCGCGCAGTTTTCTATTCAGCGGCCGTGGTTAATTGCTTGAACATTTGGGGCGAGTTTCACACCTCTTGATTGGCCTAGGCTTATACCCTGGTTCAGATACTTGCTGATAGAATCTGCGATAAGAATGAACAAGTAGGGGGCCGTTGTAAAGGGGGCATCCTTGCCTGAGTCCACGACTCGCCTTGAAGAAATCTGCCTTAGAGTCGATAAGTGCCGTTGACGGGGCAATCCAAGGCCCATTGATACATGCTTTGATCAAGTTTACCATTTCTCGGGAGAAGCTAAATTTGAGGAGAGTTATGAATAAGAACGCGTGGTTCAAACGATCATAGGCGTTTGCCATGTCAAGTTGAACCAGTCTCTCTGTCTCCTTTTTCAATTGGGAGAGATGCTCTAAGTCATAACGGGGGTGGACAGATTCTTTAAGCTGGAGCGAAGATTTTTCTCCCGAATGAACGCGGCCTGTTCCTGCGAGCCCCATACCAAGCTTTGCCTGTCCATGATTCTCTTGATTCTATTTTAAATCCTTTTGGCTGAGATTTGTTTATTACAAAAAGAAATTGGCCTGAATCTAGATAGTCGGTTGGGACTGACCTCTTTTGGAATTCAAGTGAGGAAAGTACTATTGGCCCCTCATCTGACCGGGTTTCCTTATATTATCCACGTGAGTTAGCAGATCGGCCTCGATCAGTCGCCAGAATTCTTGAAAAAGATTGGGAACCCGGAGCTGAAGGCCTTTTCCTATTATTCTGGTTTTTCAAAAAAATCATATGCAGCTTATCCTACTACTAAGATTAGGGCTAGTGGAGTTTGGAGTTCACATTCATCAAGATAGAGTCCTGTGCCTGCCTGCTAGTGTTGCCTTCCTCTGTTAACAGATCCTGGAAGTCTCTCTTAGCTTAGCATAGTATTTCATCTCAGCTTGGGAGTGGAGAGTGTTACCGTCCTCTTTTTTGATTTCGAAAATGGGTAATATTTTATC